TTTATAGTTAAAACGGGCATTTATATACTTACTTCGATTGGAGTGCTAATTTGAGTATTAAAAATGTGATAAATTAAAACCCACTCCAGTGTTTTTATGGAGTTGATGAACTCATCTAGGCATTTTCAGCGCCTTGCTTTGGTTTTAAGCTACATTAACTTTATAGTTAAAACGGGCATTTATATACTTACTTCGATTGGAGTGCTAATTTGAGTATTAAAAATGTGATAAATTAAAATAATAAACTAGGGAGAAGCGTGTTAAAAATGATGGTGAGTGATATAAGAGGGGGGGGGGGGGGGGGGAGATATATAATATAGTATATGTCCTGTTACCATTGACTGCCATGCCCATGCCTATCATTATGGTGATGCTCAAGATGCAGTTAAGTCCAGCTACAATTTATGCTCCGGGTCGGGGCCTTTGACGGCCATAGCTGAGTCCAAGCATCCCCCAAAATAAAAAAATACCAAATGTATGACACCACAGTTATGTGTGAGCATGGGCTGATTAGTCATTAGTCCATCGAGATGTCTTATTTAAGAGGAAAGAGTGGGCGATTTTAGGTGAGATGGCCCTGAAGAGAAGAAAGAACCAGATGTCTGATAAAATTCATTAAATAGCTACCCCCACGATTTATGGGCCCGGAGCGAGAAGAGGGATCCTTGCCGGCCGAGCGGGTTGCTGGTTTCACGCGGCATGGTGATTAAGCTCGTGATCTAGTGGAAGGGATACGCATGTTGACAAGGATTGATTTGACTAAAATGTGCTATGTACGATTAATAATTACATGTACTATGCACTATCAATAGGGAACATGTACTTGCTTATATGCATGGGGCATTTAATATAATGTACTATATACATATTATGTCATTATTACATTAATATAATGTACTACATACATAATATGTTCTTATTACATAGTATAATGTACTATATACATATTATGTCCTCCACCACATTGATGTTGTGTGGGGATGCATTCAAAATATGTCTGCGTGTCATATGTTTTGCACATTTGTGTGGTTAATTAGTATTGGTTTATAATTTTGGGCTTGGGTGCAAAGTTTGTGTTAAGTTATTAAAAGTTTTTGTAAAATTAATACTGGTAAGGCTCTTGAAGTTTGTGGTACTATATTAATAGTGTTCAGGGAATAGTTTAGATAGAACTTCAGCTTTGGGAGTTGATGGTGGGGCAATTGCTTCTTCCCTGAGTCTTGGGGAGGTTAGTTGTTCTCCTTTTTTGGTTTACAAGACCAGTGTATTTAATATACTACAAAGACTCGTCTTCATTTTAAAAAGTTATTTTCGATTATACTGGTTATTGGTATTAATACTAGAATAAGGAAGAAGTATATGATGGATGCTAGCTGTCCGATGATAATATATGGATGTTCGACTGGTTGTCCTCCGATTCATGTGAGTGTTAGTAGGTCTGCCGCTAAGATTCAGAAGAGGCACTGGCTTAGTGGTCGGAATATCATGCTTCGTTGTTTGGATGTATGTAACAGGGGTATTAGGATGAGGATTAGGATTGAGAGTACTAGAGCTAGAACTCCTCCTAGTTTGTTGGGGATTGATCGTAGGATTGCATATGCGAATAGGAAGTATCATTCGGGTTTGATATGGGGAGGTGTGTTGAGTGGGTTTGCTGGAGTGTAGTTGTCAGGGTCTCCGAGGAGGTCGGGTGCGAATAGTACTAGTAGTATTAGAGTTAGGATTAGTAGAAGGGCGCCTAGGATATCCTTAATAGTGTAGTAGGGGTGGAATGGAATTTTGTCTATGTCTGATGAGATTCCTGTTGGGTTGTTGGATCCTGTTTCGTGGAGAAATAGTAGGTGTACCAGGGCTAGTGCTGCAATAATGAATGGAAGAATAAAGTGGAAGGCGAAGAATCGGGTCAAGGTTGCTTTGTCTACTGAAAAGCCTCCTCAGATTCATTCGACTAGGTTGGTGCCGATATAAGGAATTGCTGATAAAAGGTTTGTGATGACTGTTGCTCCTCAGAATGATATTTGTCCTCATGGCAGTACGTAACCCATGAATGCTGTGGCTATTACTGTAAATAGGAGGATTACTCCGATATTTCATGTCTCTAGGAAGGTGTAGGACCCGTAGTATATTCCTCGTCCTACATGTATGTACAGGCAAATGAAGAATATTGAGGCCCCATTTGCATGTATATATCGGATAATTCAGCCGTAGTTTACGTCTCGGCAGATATGGGTGACAGAGGAGAATGCTGTTGTTGTGTCTGACGTGTAGTGTATAGCTAGGAATAGGCCTGTGAGGATTTGCAGGATTAGGCAGACTCCTAGAAGGGATCCGAAGTTTCATCATGATGAGATGTTTGATGGGGCTGGGAGGTCAATGAATGCGTTATTTACAATTTTTATTAGTGGGTGGGATTTTCGAATGTTGGTCATTAGTGTTCTTATAGTTGAATGACAACGATGGTTTTTCATATCATTGGTCATGGTTAGATTCCATGTGAGAATAATGATAACATACATTGTATTTATTTTAAGTATTATTTTTGTGATGGGTTTTGTAGGATTTTCTTCGAAACCTTCACCTATTTATGGAGGGTTGGGGTTGATTGTGAGTGGTGGGGTTGGTTGTGGTATTGTGTTGAATTTTGGTGGGTCTTTTTTAGGTTTGATGGTGTTTTTAATTTATTTGGGTGGTATGATGGTGGTTTTTGGTTATACAACGGCTATGGCTACAGAGCAGTATCCTGAGGTTTGAGTTTCTAATAAGGTTGTCTTGGGAGCATTCATTACGGGTCTGTTGATGGAGTTACTTATGGTTTGTTATGTGTTGAAGGATAAGGAGGTGGAGATCGTGTTCGAGTTCAGTGGTTTAGGTGACTGGGTGATTTACGATACGGGGGATTCTGGATTTTTTAGTGAGGAGGCTATGGGGATCGCAGCTTTATACAGTTATGGGACTTGATTAGTTGTTGTGACTGGTTGGTCTTTGTTTATTGGGGTTGTGGTGATTATGGAAATTACTCGTGGAAATTAAATAGGATTATGCTGATAAGGATTGTGACTAGGAAAGAGAGGAAGTATAGTTTGATTAGGCCTTTTTGATTTGTTACTATAATAGATATTTTTATTTGGATGAGTGAGGTTGTTTTTGGTAGAATATTTTCTAGTCAGATTAAGTCTAGGAGAGAGGATGCGGATTTTTGGCTTATTGTTAGGTTTGCATAGGGAATTAGGCGGTGTATAATTGTGGGAAAATATCCTAGTATGTTGGAGAATTTGAAGCTACTTGAATGATGGTGAAGTTTTAGGTTTTGGGTTATGTTGCTGATTTCTAGGGCTAGGATGAAGCCTAGGATTGTGACTGCTAGGGCTGTTGTTTTTAGATGGAAGGGTATGGTTATTTGGGGGACTGTTATTGGTGGTATGCTGTTAGAGATGATAAATCCTGCGAAAAGGCTTCCAATTAGGAGGCGTTTAATGGAGTTAATTAGAAGGGGGTTGTTCTCATTAATAAGTACTAGGGTTGGGAAACGGGGTTGTCCTAGAAGTGCAAAGAAGATAATTCGGGTGCTGTAAATGGCTGTGAAAGAGGTGGCAATTAGTGTTAATAAAAGGGCTCAGGCGTTGGTATACGACGTGTTGGCGGCTTCGATGATTAGGTCTTTGGAGTAGAATCCCGTGAGGAAAGGTACTCCTGTTAGTGCTAGGCTGCCAATAATAAGGGCTGTTGTGGTGAACGGTATGGCTTTGAATAGGCCTCCTATTTTTCGGATGTCTTGTTCATCATTTAGACTGTGGATAATGGAGCCGGAGCATATGAATAGTATGGCTTTAAAGAATGCGTGGGTGCAGATGTGGAGGAATGCCAGATGGGGTTGGTTAATGCCAATTGTTACTATCATTAGGCCTAGTTGACTTGATGTAGAGAAAGCAATAATTTTTTTGATGTCGTTTTGGGTAAGGGCGCATATTGCTGTAAATAGTGTGGTGATGGCCCCCAGGCATAGTGTGATGGATTGGGTAAATTTATTGTTTTCTATTAGTGGGTAGAAGCGGATTAATAGGAAAATGCCTGCTACTACTATTGTGCTTGAATGGAGTAGTGCTGAAACAGGGGTTGGGCCTTCTATTGCAGAGGGGAGTCATGGGTGTAGGCCAAATTGGGCGGATTTTCCGGTTGCGGCAAGTACTAGGCCTAGTAGGGGTATGTTGGAGTTGTTTGGGTTTAGTATAAAGATCTGTTGGAAGTCTCAGGCATTAAGATTGGTTAGAAATCATGCTATTGCTAGGATAAATCCGATGTCCCCGATACGGTTGTATAGAATAGCTTGTAGGGCTGCTGTGTTTGCATCTGCTCGTCCGTATCATCATCCAATGAGTAGGAATGATATGATTCCGACACCTTCTCATCCGATAAATAACTGGAAAAGGTTGTTAGCAGTGACGAGGATTAGTATTGTGATGAGAAATAGAAGTAAGTATTTGAAGAATTTGTTGATGTAGGGGTCTGAGTGTATGTATCATATTGAGAATTCTATGATGGACCATGTGACGAATAGTGCTACTGGGACAAATATTATTGAGAAGTAGTCTATTTTAAAGCTTAGCGACAGTTTAAGGGTTTGGATGGTTAGTCAGTGTCAGTTTGAAATGATTGTTTCTTGGCCTGTGTGAATAAATATTATTATAGGGATAGTGCTGATAAAGAAAGCATATGAGATAGTTGTTTTTACATATAGTGGATAGTTAAGGGTTTTGTAGGTGTTGGAGCTTGTTATCATTACAGGCATGGTTAGTAGGAGTAGGATAATTAGTGTAGAGGAGGAGAATATATTTATTACTTCTATTTGGAGTTGCACCAATTTTTTGGTTCCTAAGACCAACGGATAACTACTATCCTTTAAAAGTTTGAAAAAGCCATGCTGTTAGGCATGGGGGCATAGAGTTAGCAGTTCTTGCGTACTTTTTCGGTAAATAAGAAGGTGGTGAGCTTCTATTGTTAGATTCACAGTCTAATGTTTTTTTAAACTATATTTACAGTACAGGGGACCTAGAATGATTTTTGGGTTTAGAGATAGGAGTAGTAGGGGAATAATATGTAGTGATATGAGTGCATTTTCTCGTGTGAAGGAGGGTGAGATGTTATTGATGTGATAGGTGTGTTTTCCTCGTTGAGTTATAATGAGCATGTACAGGGAGTATAGGGCGGTAATTACTATGTTTGTTCCTATTAAAATAATTGTTATATTAGATCATGAGAAGGTCGACATAACTACAAAAAGCTCTCCAATTAGGTTGATTGTGGGGGGCAGAGCTAGGTTGGTTAGGCTTGCTAGAAGTCATCAAGTAGCTATTAACGGGAGGAGTGTTTGAAGGCCTCGGGCTAGGATCATGGTTCGACTGTGGATTCGTTCATAGTTGGAGTTTGCTAGGCAGAAGAGTATAGAGGATGTAAGGCCGTGGGCGATTATTAGAGCGGTAGCCCCTATGTAGCTTCAGGGTGTCTGGATGAGGATTGCTACGATGACAAGTGCTATGTGGCTAACAGAGGAGTATGCGATTAGTGATTTTAGGTCTGTTTGGCGGAGACAAATTGAGCTAGTTATGATTATGCCTCATAGGGATAATATGATGAATGGATATGCTATAAACTCGGTTGTTGGGTTTAGAAGTAGGGTGATTCGCATTATACCATATCCTCCCAGTTTTAGTAGGATTGCTGCGAGGACCATGGAGCCTGCGATAGGGGCTTCTACGTGGGCTTTGGGGAGTCAAAGGTGGAGGCCATATAGTGGTATTTTTACTATAAAGGCCATTATACATGCTAGTCATATGAAAACATTTGATCAAGAGTTTGGCACGGGTTGTACTCAGTATTGCAATACTAGAAAGTTTAGGGTTCCTACCGTTTTTTGAATATAAAGTAATGCGACTAGTAGAGGTAGGGAGCCTGCTAGTGTATAAAACAGGAAGTAAAGTCCGGCGTTTAGGCGTTCTGTTTGATTTCCCCATCGGGTAATGATAATGAGTGTTGGAATGAGTGTTGCTTCAAATAAAATATAGAATAAGATTAGTTCTATGGCAGTAAAAGTTATAATTAGGAATAGTTGTAATAAGATTAGCGTAGTAATAAATAGTTTTTTTCGAGTTAAGTTTTCTTTTGATAGATGATGTTGGCTGGCCATTAGTATTAGGGGAAGGAGCCATATGGTTAGAATTAGTAGGGGGGTGGAAAGAGAGTCGGAGAAAAATGTTGGTGAGAAGTTAAGGCTATTGTCACCAAACTGGTTTATGAGTAGTAGGCTTGTAAGGCTAATTAGTAGGCTATGTATTGTGGGATTAATTCAGATTATATTATTTTTTGATAGTCAGGTAAGGGGTATAAGTATTGTTGTGGGGATAATATATTTTAGCATTTGAGTAGGTTTAGGTTTTGTACATAGTCGGTGCCGTATGTATTTGATACTATTACTAGTAGGGATAGTCCTAGCGCTGCTTCACAGGCTGCAAAGACTAGTAGGATAATGGGTATCATGCTGGCTAGAGTGAAATGTGAGTTTAGAATCGTTAGGGCGGCTATAATGAATAGAGATAGTATTATTCCTTCTAGACACAAGAGCGAGGATATTAGGTGGGATCGGTATATTAATAATCCTGTAAGAGACACTGCAAATGCTATTATAATGTTTATATACACTAAGGACATTTGGTAGTTATGAGTTTGAATCATAATCTAATGAGTCGAAATCATTTATTTTATTTTAAACTAAATACCATATTCGGTCCATTCTAGTCCTTTTTGGGTTCATTCGTAAGCTAGGCTTGCAGCTAGTAGAAAAATTAGGAGTAGGGCTATGGTAAGTATTGTATTTAGGTTAGTTGTTTGTGAAGCTCATGGTAGTGGTAATAGTAGTGCGATTTCTAAGTCAAATAAAAGAAATGTAATAGCTACTAGGAAAAATTTTATGGAAAAGGGGAGACGGGCTGACCCTATAGGGTCAAATCCACATTCATATGGGCTCGTTTTTTCTGAGTATGCATTTAGTTGGGGGAGTCAGAATGCGATGATAACAAGTAGTGTGGCTAGTGAAAAGTTAGTTAGTAGGGCTAATATTAGATTTATTATTCTTTTTTGGGTTAGACCAAAACTAGCTGATTGGAAGTCAGTTGTACTTATTGATACTAAAAGAATATGAGCCTCATCAATAGATAGACACGTACAGGAAAAGTCATACTACATCTACGAAGTGTCAATATCAGGCAGCAGCTTCAAAACCAAAATGATGGCTAGAGGTGAAGTGGAATTTTAGTTGGCGGAAAAAGCAAACGATTAGGAATGTGGATCCAATGATGACGTGGAGGCCGTGGAAGCCTGTGGCTACAAAGAAGGTTGAGCCGTATACCCCGTCTGAGATAGTAAAGGGTGCTTCATAGTACTCTGAGGCTTGTAATAGTGTGAAATATACTCCTAGCGCGATAGTAATAAATAGGGCTTGTAGTATGTGGTTGCGGTGTCCTTCTATTAGGCTATGGTGGGCCCAGGTAATAGAGACTCCTGAGGCTAATAAGACGGAGGTATTAAGTAGTGGGACTTCTAGGGGGTTGAGTGGGTGAATGCCTGTTGGTGGTCAGCAACCTCCTAGTTCGGGTGTAGGAGCAAGGCTTGAGTGGTAAAATGCTCAGAAAAATCCGGTGAAGAATAGGACTTCAGAAATGATAAAAAGGATTATTCCGTAGCGGAGGCCTTTTTGGACGACTGGGGTGTGGTGTCCTTGAAAGGTGCTCTCTCGGATGATGTCTCGTCATCATTGGTATATTGTAAGTATATTAGTTGTTAAGCCAAGTAATAGTAGAACTGTTGAGTTGAAGTGGAATCATATGGTTAGGCCAGATGTTATTAATAGGGCGGATAGGGCTCCCGTAAGGGGTCAAGGACTTGGGTTTACTATGTGATAGGCATGTGTTTGGTGTGTCATTATGTGTTGTCGTGTAAGTATAGGCTAACTAAAAGGGTAAATACATAGGCTTGAATTATAGCTACTGCAAATTCTAAGATTGTCAGTAGGATTAGGATGATAAATGTGATGAAAGCTGTCGTGGCGCTAATGTTTATTAGTGCGAGTGTAGCTCCTCCAATCAGGTGAATTAGTAGGTGGCCTGCAGTGATGTTAGCTGTTAGTCGCACGGCGAGAGCTATTGGTTGAATAAAAAGGCTGATGGTTTCGATAATGACTAGTATTGGGATTAGTGGGGTTGGTGTCCCCTGTGGTAAGAAGTGAGCGAGCGATGCCTTGGTTTTGTTGCGAAATCCTATGATGACAGCTCCTGCTCACAGGGGGATGGCTATACCTAGGTTTATTGATAGTTGCGTGGTTGGTGTAAATGAGTGGGGTAGGAGGCCTAGTAGGTTTGTTGATCCAATAAATAGGATTAGAGATATTAATATTAGTGCTCATGTTTGTCCTTTAGTATTGTGAATAGCTATTATTTGTTTTGATACAAGTTGGAGTATTCATTGTTGGAGGGAGACGAGGCGATTGTTTACTAGTCGGTCTGATGTTGGAAATAGTAGGCTAGGGAATAGGACGATGAGAGTTACAAGAGGGAGGCCTAAAATTATTGGGGTAATGAAAGAGGCAAATAAGTTTTCGTTCATTTTATTTCTCAAGGGGCACTCTGTTTTGATACTTTTGTTGTAATTGGTTCTGGGTTGTGATGAAAGATGTGCTTCGAAATTTTTAGTTGAAAAATAATGAATAGGGTTAAGAACATTGATATAATTATTGTTAGTCATGTTGATGTATCTAGTTGTGGCATACCACCAAGGAGAGTTTGATGCTCCCAATCTCTAACTTAAAAGGTTAATGCTGGCATAGCTTCTTGGTGAATTTATAGTATTGATGCGGATCATTTTTCAAAGTATTCTAGTGGGACCAGCTCAAGAACAATGGGTATAAAGCTATGGTTTGACCCACAGATTTCTGAGCATTGGCCATAATATAGGCCTGGTCGGGATGATATTAGGGTTGTTTGGTTTAAGCGACCTGGGATTGCATCTGTTTTCAGTCCTAGGGAGGGTACAGCTCAGGAGTGTAGTACGTCTTCAGAGGAGACTAGCACTCGAATTGTTGTTTCTATAGGTAGTACGACTCGGTTATCAACTTCCAATAGTCGTAATTCCCCAGGTTTTAGCTCTGATGTTGGAATTATATAGGAGTCGAAGGTTAAATCTTCATAGTCTGTATATTCATAGCTTCAGTATCACTGATGTCCTATAGTTTTCACTGTAAGGAATGGATTATTAATCTCATCCATTATATACAGGATTCGTAGAGATGGGAGAGCAATTATGATTAGGATAATAGCGGGTAAGATGGTTCAGATAGTTTCTACCTCTTGTGCGTCTATTGTACTGGTATGGGTTAGTTTTGTTGTCAATATTAGCGAAATTACGTAAAGCACTAATGAGCTAATTAAAAGGATGATTATCAGTGTGTGATCGTGAAAGTGTAATAATTCTTCTATAATTGGCGATGTTGCGTCTTGGAGACCTAGTTGTATGGGATATGCCATGTGAGATGTACAGGGATTTCACTTGTAATTTAGCCTTGACAAGGCTATGTAATATTTTACTAACATCTCATAAACTGAGAGAGACATAGTGGTTATGATGTTGGCTTGAAACCAATAGTGGGGGGTTCGATTCCTTCCTTTCTTATTTTAGGTTAACATATACGGGTTCTTCAAATGTGTGATACGGTGGGGGACATCCGTTTAATCACTCTAGGTTTGTTGTAGTTAAGTCTACGGTTGATACTTCTCGTTTAGATGCGAATGCTTCTCAGATGATGAAAACTATTAATATTACAGCTGTTAGGGAGATGAATGAGCCTATTGATGAGATGGTATTTCATGTTGTGTATGCGTCTGGATAATCAGAGTATCGTCGTGGTATGCCTGATAATCCTAGGAAGTGTTGTGGGAAAAAGGTCATGTTAACTCCTACAAATATAATTGCAAAGTGGATTTTAGCTCATGTGTCATTAAGGGTGTAACCTGAAAATAGTGGGAATCAATGTACAAAGCCTCCCATAATGGCAAATACAGCTCCTATTGATAGTACGTAGTGGAAATGTGCGACTACGTAATATGTATCGTGGAGGACAATGTCTAGGGAAGAGTTAGCTAAAACAATTCCGGTTAAACCTCCCACTGTGAATAGGAAAATGAATCCTAGGGCTCACATTATAGCTGGTGATCATTTGATGTTGCCTCCATGAAGTGTTGCTAGTCAACTGAAGACTTTTACTCCGGTAGGGATAGCAATAATTATGGTAGCTGATGTGAAATAGGCTCGTGTATCGACGTCTATTCCGACTGTGAATATGTGATGGGCTCATACGATAAACCCCAGAAACCCAATTGATATTATAGCTCAAACTATTCCTATATACCCAAATGGTTCTTTTTTTCCTGAATAGTAAGTTACAATATGGGAAATTATTCCAAATCCGGGTAGAATAAGGATATAGACTTCTGGATGTCCAAAGAATCAGAATAGGTGTTGATATAAGATAGGGTCCCCTCCTCCTGCTGGGTCAAAGAAGGTTGTGTTTAAATTTCGGTCTGTTAATAGTATAGTGATGCCAGCTGCTAACACAGGAAGTGAGAGGAGTAGCAGCACGGCGGTAATCATTACAGATCATACAAACAAGGGAGTTTGGTATTGTGATATTGCAGGGGGTTTTATGTTAATAATTGTTGTGATGAAGTTGATAGCCCCTAAAATTGAGGAAACACCTGCTAAGTGAAGTGAAAAGATGGTTAGGTCTACTGAGGCTCCTGCGTGGGCTAGGTTACCTGCTAAAGGGGGGTATACGGTTCAACCGGTTCCTGCTCCGGCTTCGACTATGGATGAGGCTAAGAGTAGGAGGAAGGAAGGGGGAAGAAGTCAGAAACTTATATTATTTATTCGGGGGAATGCCATATCAGGGGCTCCAATTATTAAAGGAACGAGCCAATTACCGAAGCCTCCGATTATGATGGGTATTACTATAAAGAAGATTATTACAAATGCGTGTGCGGTTACAATTACATTATAAATTTGGTCATCCCCGAGTAATGTTCCGGGTTGACCTAACTCAGCACGGATTAGCAAGCTTAGAGCTGTCCCCACTATGCCGGCTCAAGCACCAAATAGTAAGTATAGGGTGCCAATATCTTTGTGGTTAGTTGAAAATAATCAGCGGTTGATGAACATAGGTAAAATGGCTGAGTAAGGCATTAGACTGTAAATCTAAGAACAGGGGTTTAAGTCCTCTTTTTACCAAGCTCTCGTGGTGAATTTACACGTTGAATTGCAAATTCAGAGAAGCAGCTTTAATTCTGCCGGGGCTTCTCCCGCCTTTTTTTTCTCGCGGCGGGAGAAGTAGATTGAAGCCAGTTATGCTAGGGTGTTTAGCTGTTAACTAAAGTTTCGTGGGGGTGGAGCCCACCAGTCTAGTGAGGATTTAGCTTAATTAAAGTGATTGATTTGCGTTCAGTTGATGTAAGGTATAGTCTTGCAATCCTTATCAGGAGTTAAGTGAATAATACTTGCTTAGGGCTTTGAAGGCTCTTGGTCTATTTAACCTAAACTCCTATTCTAGGATTAGTAGTATTGGGGTTAGTGGTAGTAGTATAGTGGATAGAACAATTATTGTTGGTAGGAGGGTTATTCGCTTTGTGGTTGAGAATTGTCATTTTATTTTTATGTTGTTTGTGGAGGGGAATATTGTCAGTGCGGTGGTGTATGCGAGTCGTATGTAGAAATATAAGTTTAGTAGTGCTGTAATTGCTATAAGGGTTGGTAAGATGATACTGTCGTTTTTTGTTATTTCTTGAATGATTATCCATTTTGGGATAAATCCTGATAGGGGAGGGAGGCCTCCTATTGATAGGAGTGTTACTAGAACTAGGACTGTTATAATGGGTGTTTTGTTTCATGTGAGTGATAGTGATAGGGTGGTGGTGGTTGAGTTAGCTATAAATAGTATGAATATGGTGGAGGTTATAATAATGTAGATGGTTAGGTTTAGTAGTGTTATAGTGGGGTTGTAGAGGAGTACTGCTGTTATTCATCCCATGTGGGCGATTGATGAGTAGGCTATAATTTTTCGTAGCTGTGTTTGGTTAAGTCCTCCTCAGCCTCCAATTATGATTGATAATATTGATAGGATTAGGATTAGGTCTAGGTTAATTGATGGTGCGATTTGGTAAAGTACGGACATGGGTGCTAGCTTTTGTCATGTAAGTAAAATTAGGCCGGAGGATAGGGGGATGCCCTGTGTTACTTCTGGTACTCAGAAGTGGAATGGAGCTATTCCTAGTTTTATGGCGAGGGCTATTGTTATGATTATTGAGGCTGTTGGGTTGAATAGTTTTATTACAGTTCATTGGCCTGAAAATATTAGGTTAATAATAATAGCTATTATTAATAGTATTGAGGCTGTTGATTGGGTTAGGAAATATTTGGTTGATGCTTCTGTGGCTCGTGGGGTATGGTTTTTTATTATAATAGGGATAATAGCAAGCATATTTATTTCAAATCCGATTCAGATAAATAGCCAGTGGGAGCTAATTATAACAATAATGGTGCCTAATATAATGGTTAATAAAATAATAACAAAAATGATTGGGTTTATTAGTATGGGAAGGGTGTGAACCAACATTTTCGGGGTATGGGCCCGATAGCTTAATTAGCTGACCTTACTATTAGAGTTTGGTGTACTTGGTAGCACGAAGAATTTTGGGTTCTTAGGGGTAGGTTCAATTCCTATAGTTCTAGAAATAAGAGGGTTTAAACCTCTATTATTTACTCTATCAAAGTAACTCTTTTGTCAGACATATTTCTTATGTTTGTGGGGGGATGCTTGCCAGGAGGATAGGTATTGATACATGTCATATGCATAAGGCTAGTGTAAGGGGCAAGAAGCTTTTTCATAGTAGGTGTATTAGTTGGTCATAGCGGAATCGGGGATAGGAAGCTCGGATTCATAGGAAAGAGATTGTCAGTAGTAGGGATTTGATGGTGAAGTTGATTGTGTATAGTTCTGGTATGTATGGATTGTGGAAGGCTCCTAGGAATAGGGTTGTTGTGAAGATATTTATTATAATGATATTTGCGTATTCTGCTATGAAAAATAGGGCGAATGGTCCTGCTGCGTATTCTACGTTAAAGCCGGATACTAGTTCTGATTCTCCTTCGGTTAGATCGAAGGGAGCTCGGTTTGTTTCTGCTAATGTTGAGATAAATCATATCATTGCTAGGGGTCATGCAGGGAAAATTAGTCATACTTGTTCTTGTGTAATAATTAATGTTGAGAGGGTAAAGGATCCGTTTATTAGGAGTACTGATAGTAGGATGATTGCGAGTGTTACTTCATATGAGATTGTTTGTGCTACTGCCCGTAGGGCTCCGATTAGTGCGTATTTTGAGTTGGAAGCTCATCCTGATCAGAGGATGGAATATACAGCTAGACTTGATATAGCTAGTATAAATAGGACTCCTAAGTTTATGTTAATTAGGGGATAGGGTATGGGTAGAGGAATTCATATAGTTAGGGCTAGGCTTAGAGCTAAGATGGGCGCTAGAATAAATATTGATACTGAGGATGTGGCGGGGCGTAGTGGTTCTTTGATGAAAAGTTTGATTGCGTCGGCGATGGGTTGGAGTAGGCCGTATGGGCCTACAACATTGGGGCCTTTTCGGAGTTGTATGTAGCCAAGGACCTTTCGTTCTACTAGTGTGAGGAATGCTACGGCTAGTAGAATGGGGATAATGAGTATTAGAGTGTTAATTATGAACATTTTGTTAAGGAGAGGATTTGAATCTCTGGATATAAAAGCTTAAGTTTTATGCAATTACCGGGCTCTGCCACCTTAACTAAGCCCTGTTTCTAGGGCAAGAGTTTGTGCTTGTATTGTTAATTGAGATGCGATTCATTAATTATTTTGAGGCGCCTATTTTGAAGTTGGCCTCATTTCTCTTGTCCTTTCGTACTGGGAGAAATACATAATAGATAGAAACCGACCTGGATTACTCCGGTCTGAACTCAGATCACGTAGGATTTTAATCGTTGAACAAACGAACCTTTGATAGCGGTTGCACCATCTGGATATCCTGATCCAACATCGAGGTCGTAAACCCTATTGTCGATATGGACTCTTGAATAGGATTGCGCTGTTATCCCTAGGGTAACTTGTTCCGTTGATCAAGCTTTTTGGATCAATAAGCGATTGAGTGATTTGACTTGTAGGTCTAGTCTTTAGAATCGTTCGGAGGATTTTTTATTCTCCGAGGTCACCCCAACCGAAACTGTCAATTCATAAGAAAATATTGTTATTCCCTGAGTGATTTATTATGTTTTCTTTGAGTTGATTAGTTAAAGCTCCATAGGGTCTTCTCGTCTTATTTATTCATTCCCGCCTCTTCACGGGGAGGTCAATTTCACTGATTGGAAGTAAGAGACAGTAGAACCCTCGTGTGGCCATTCATACAAGAAGTCCTTATTTAGAGAACAAATGATTATGCTACCTTTGCACGGTCAGGATACCGCGGCCGTTGAACAATTGTCACTGGGCAGGCAGTGCCTCCAATACTGGGGATGCTGGAGGTGATGTTTTTGGTAAACAGGCGGGGTTTGTGTTTGCCGAGTTCCTTTTACTTCTTTTAATCTTTCCTTGAGTGCATTCCTGTGTCGGATTAACAGTGTAGTTAATAAATTGTTAATTGTTGGGTTGTTTTTATTAACTGTTAATAGTCAGGGTATTATCAGCTACTGACTTAAACTCATGCGGGGAGAAAGTGTTTCTTGTTACTCATGTTAACATTGTTGCTTCTATTTTGTAATAGATTAGTCCAGTATTAGGGTTAGGAGTTAGTTGTTTGCTTTTTGGGATTTTTTGCTAGTTTTATTGTTGAGCTTTAACGCTTTCTTAATTGGTGGCTGCTTTTGGGCCTACTATGGTATTTTTAGGTCTTACTCTCTATTTAAGGTTGTACCCTTTGTCTAAAAGGCTGTACCTTTTTAGACTAACTTTTAGAGATACAGTAGGATTTGTTTAAATTTTTGGTATCTTTAAAGCTGAACTGAGATTCATTTTCTGGACAACCAGCTATCACCAGGCTCGTTAGGCATGTCACCTCTACTCATAAATCTTCTCACTATTTTGCCACATAGATGAGTTGGTTCTTAATAAACTGTTCATGAGTAGCTCGTCTGGTTTCGGGTTACTTAGCTAAAATTCGTTTTGTTAAGTTCTGTACTAGTTAACTCATTATGCAAAAGGTACAAGGGGTAATCTTTGCTTTTTTACACTTTTATTATTTTTCTTTCATCGTTCCCTTACGGTACTTTCTCTATAGCGCCATATCTTAAAATTTCTATCTCCTATACTTTAGGTCAAGGGGTAAATGTTTTATTTTATTTTTTTTTGTTTTAATGGGGTTGTTTTTGGGCTAGATTTGGTTCAAGATATTCATGGTGAGTAAAATCTTCTAGGTGTAAACTAGATGCTTTGTTTAAGCTATATCTTGATCTGTCCAAGCGCACTTTCCAGTACGCTTACCTTGTTACGACTTATCTCCTCTACTTGTGGTTAATGCATGTAAATAAATTTTTAGGGCATTAATATTTGTTTGAGGAGGGTGACGGGCGGTGTGTGCGTGCTTCATGGCCTGGTTCAACTAAGCACTCTATTCTTAGTTTACTGCTAAATCCTCCTTTGGCTATTAATTTCATAATAGCTTTCGTGTATTAGTTTTCTTGATTTAAGAAAATGTAGCCCATTTCTTTCCATTTCATAGGTTACACCTTGACCTAACTTTTTTATGTGTTATGATTATGCTTACTTTTATTCCTTTTTAGGGTTTGCTGAAGATGGCGGTATATAGACTGTATTAGCAAGAATTGGTGAGGTTTATCGGGGTTTATCGATTATAGAACAGGCTCCTCTAGAGGGATATGAAGCACCGCCAAGTCCTTTGAGTTTTAAGCTATTGCTAGTAGTACTCTGGCGAATAATTTTGTTTATATAATTATTTGTGTTTAGGGCTAAGCATAGTGGGGTATCTAATCCCAGTTTGGGTCTTAGCTATGGTGTATCAGCTGTTGTAGAGTCACTTTCGTCGTTTATTTTTACAATAATTATGGCTTTTTACAGCTTAACTAGGATTTAACTCTATTTGGTGTAGTGCTTGAACACGTTTTACGCCGTACTCCCGTTAGCTTGGGTTAATCGTATGGCCGCGGTGGCTGGCACGAAATTTACCAACCCTAATTAACATAACTTAGTCAAACTTTCGTTTATGGCTTAATTTTTATCACTGCTGTATCCCGTGGGGGTGTGGTTAAGCAAGGTGTCGTGAGCTACGGGTGTGTGCTTGATACCAGCTCCTTTTAGTCTTATTGACCCGGAGGGCATTCTCACTGGGGTGTGGATGCTTGCATGTGTAAGTTTGTTAAAAGACAACGGGAAGGCCAGGACCAAACCTATGTGTTTATGGAGTTGATGAACTCATCTAGGCATTTTCAGCGCCTTGCTTTGGTTTTAAGCTACATTAAC